TCATATTAACAAACACATGTGTTTTAGGTTTCTATTATATTTATATCAAAATCTAATCCCTTTTACACATGTGCTATATATATTGGATCCATAGCATCAGAATTTTCATTCTGAAAATTCTGATACTCTGGATCCTTTTGTTATTATTATTATTAATTTTTCTAAAGTTAATTCGAGATATTAATATTATATATAATTATTATATTAATATTATTAATATAATAATATTATATATATATATTAGCGCGCGTACGCGAGAACCGATAGAGTTAACAATCTTATGTATGCAAAACATATATTTTTATATAAACTAAAACCCCTAACAAATAATAAATAAAATAAACACTAAAACAACTAAACTATTAAAATTGAATCTTTTAAGATAATAATTTTTAAAAATTCTAGAGCTTAAAAACAAAGAGTACCCTTTAGAATTTATATTGTTTAAAAATAAATCCATAAATTTTAAATTTTTCATTTTATAAATACTACTTTTAGCTAAAAAATCAACTAAAAATTTATAAGTTAACTCTTTGAATAAAACCTTTAAAGTTAAAAATGATATAAAAATTATTAAAAATAAAAAAAATAATGGTCCAAAAAAATCTACATATAAAAATAATCTAGGAATATTTAATAAATTAAAATTTATTCATCAAAGAAAGCTAATTGAAAACAAAACTAAAGCTAAACTCAGAAAATTAATAAAAATTGAACTTCTGTAGTGATTTATTACTTTATTAAATCTTAAAAAAAATCTTTTTCATAAACGGTAACTATAACCGAAAGTTAAGAATACAGAAACAAAAAATATTAAACTAAAAAATAATATATAATTATTAGAAAAAAATAATTCTAAGATAAAATCTTTTCTCACAGCACCTCTAGAAAAAATTAATCCACACAAACAAAATAGTGTTACAAGAAGTTGTAATTGAATAAAATTAGGTAAATTACCATTATTACTATAATTACGTCCATCTTGCTGTCCAAAAGAACAGTGAATAATATACCCAACTTGTATAAATAAACACCTTTTAAAAAGTGCATGTCTAACAAGGTGTAAAAAAGAAATAAATCTTAGCCCTAAACCGAAAGTTACTATTCTAAAGCCTATTTGTGACAGTGTCCTCAAGGCTACCACCTTCTTCAAATCTTCTTCAGCCAAAGCTGCTACTCTTGAAAAAAATATAGTAAATAAACCTGTAATCAGTACAATTCTAATAAAATCTTTCTGTATCACAAGATTGTTAAAATTTATTAACAAAATAAGTCCTGCTGTAACCAAAGTCCTACTGTGTACAAGAGAACTAACCGGTGTGGGAGCTCTCATAGCTTTTGGCAATCAGCTACTAAACGGAAACTGTGCTCTCTTAGTGAAGGCTGTTAAAAGTAATAAAACTGACATATAACCTCTAAATATACTAAAACTTAAAAAATAATAACCACTAAAAATAGAAAAACTAAAAAATACAAACATAAAATAATCACCTAAACGATTAGTTAAAGCTGTATTTATAGCACCTCTACAACTATCTCAATTATTGTAGAATAAAACTAAAAAAAATCTAGAAATACCTAATAAATCCCATCTCACAAGTATGGTGAAAATTCTATTTCTAAAATTTAATCTAAACATTCTACCTACAAAAATTAATAAAACAAAATAGTAATAGTTAAAATTTAATTCCCCATTCAAATAATAAGTACTAAAAACCAAAACTCTTAAAGTAACTAAAAATAAAATAAAAGAAAATAAAATACTATTAAAGTAAAAATTAAATTTTAACCTTAAAAAATCTCATTCTAGAAGAAAAATTCCTAATTTAAATCTAGGTAATAACCAGACTCTAAGACCTCCAAACAAAAACAAAAATCTAATCAAAAAAATAGAAATATTAATTAAATAACTCAAACCAATTTTCCATATCATCACTCTATATAAAAACCCCCTAAAATAAAAATAAACATTAATAAAAAACTGATGTAAGAACTAATATCTGAAACCAGAATACCTAAAAACATAACAATTTCTAAATCAAAAATTACAAATATCAACATTATAATAAAAAAATGAATTCTAAAAGAATTTTGAATTTTACCTACTCTTACAAAACCACACTCAAAAGCTCTCAATTTATTTTTACCCATATCTTTAATACTTAACAAAAAATTAATTAAATAAAAAGCTACAAGTAAAATTAAAGTGAAACCTAAAACTATTATTAAAATTAAAATTAAGATTTTATAAAATCTTAAAAGTTTAAAACTTTTACAATGTTCCTTTCGTACTAAATGTATTAAATATAAATATTTATCAAGATAAACAATTCTATCTCACAATGAATTAAACTAATATCACGTCAGATTAATTAATAGAAGAACAGTCTAAATTACTAAGCCTTCTCCTCTCTTAGATTATCTGAATACAACATCGATGTAAAACTTACCTTACTATAAGAACTAGATTAGGTATGATTTTCTGTTAACTCCGGAGTAATTCTTTAAATTATTAATAGTAAAATACCATTATATAATATTCTGCCCTAGAAAATTTATTAAATAAACAATTATTTATTTAATAACAGAATTTCCGAAGACTTATCTTTGTATAAATATATTTATTTTTTCTTAAATAAAAATTAAATTCAAGAATAAAATATAAAAAGAACTAACCAATAACTTCATTCATACTGGAACTCAATAAAAGCACAAATTATTTTGCTACCTTAATGTCCTCACGCTAAGACTGCCATTTAAAATTCATAGGGCAGAAGCCAGCTTTAATATAAAGCCTAAGTCTTTAAAAAACATTTGATCAAGACTTCAAGTTCTTTAATTATATTATATTAATTTATATAATTTTTAAAATTTACTTATTTGGAGATTATATATTTAATAAAGTCTTATTAAATTCAATATAAAATTAATTAAATAAATAGAAAGCGTTGTAAAACACAAAATTAAAACACTTCAAATTTTTAATTTCCAATAATTAAAACAATAACATATAATTTTCTAATATAAAAACATATACAGTTATCACAAAGGTCGACATATCAACTCTAAGAATAATAATTTTTATTATGAAACAATAAAACTATTTATCCCTCTACCCTTTGTTTCTATATTTCATAAAATATGAAATTTTCCTCCAATAGTATGCAATACTAATATTTAAATAAATAAAATTTAAAGCTCTTTATTCTTTTACACCACAAGTAAACATTTTATATAAACTATAAAGCTTAAATTATTCTATTGTACCAAAACATCACCTTTTAAAATTATCTAATAAAGTAACTTCCAAAGCAATTGGTATAAATCTATGATTAGCACCACAAATTTCTGAACATTGACCATAAAAAACACCTACTATAGGGAATCTATATCTAAAGGTACTTAAAATACCTCTTATAGCATCTAATTTTACTGAAAGTGAATTTAAAGCTCAAGCATGAATTACATCAGCAGATGTAATACAGAAACGAATATTAGTATCACAAGGGATAACACAACGATTATCTACCTCCAACAAACGTGGTTCACCTAAATTTAATTGATCTAAAGATTTTATATAAGAATCAAATTCTAAACCAGGGATATCACTATATTCATAACTTCAATATCATTGATGTCCTGTAACTTTAATTGTCAAATTACTATCTAAATTTATTAAACCATAATAGTATAGTAAACTTAATGATGGAACCATCTGCATTAAAAGAATAAAAGTTGGGAAAACACTACAAAGTAATTCTCCAAATTGATACTCAATTTTTTTTCTTTTAAAATAAAAATTACTAAAAATTAAATATCCAAAAAGCAAAGTAACAAAAACTAAAACACCTAAAAGTAAACTACAATTAAAACTATGAAATCAATCTATATAACTAGCAAATAGACTATTTTGAAAAAGTAAATTATAACCTTGAAAAAAATTATTTATTAATCCTCGGAACCCTTTGATTGGAAGTCAAAAATACTAATTTATACTAAAGAATCTAAAGTTTCATAACCTATTTATTGACAATAAATTATACTTAATTATACTAAAACTTTTAATAAGAGAAAACCACCTCAAGGGTATGAACCTCACAGACTTAATTATCCTATCTTACTAAAAAATCAATACCCTTTAATTTGCAATTAAATATACTAAATTTATACTATGATTTCTTTTTAATTTTTTAATCTAGCTGTTCTAAAATAAATTTCAGCTTGATAACTATGACCGAAAACATAATTTCTTATACAATATTCAGGTCTTCTATTAGCATAGTAATCACTAATAACTAAACGATAACTAAAAAAAGATTCTAATAAAACATAAACAAATAAAAATAAACCTGCTGTCCTAATAATAGAACCATAAGAAGAAATAATATTTCAAACTGAGTAAACATCTGGATAATCTAAGTATTTACGCGGGAAACCATGTAAACCTGCAAAATGTAATGGAAAGAATGTTAAATTAACACCAATAAATAATAAAATAAATACTGCAGACATCAACAATTTATCTAGTACATAACCTGTAATATAACTTCATCATAATGTTACACCTGTGAAAATACCAAATACAGCACCTAAACTTAATACATAGTGGAAATGACTGACTACATAATATGTATCATGTAGAATAATATCTAACCTAGAATTAGATAAAACTACACCTGTTAAACCACCTAGTGTAAATAAAAAAATAAAACCTAAAACTCATAATAACAGTGGTTGAAAAATCATTTTTATTCCAAATAATGTAGCTAATCACCTAAAAACTTTTACACCTGTGGGTACAGCAATAACTATTGTAGCAGCAGAAAAATAAGCACGTGAATCTAAATCCATACCTACAGTATATATATGATGAGCTCAAACAACACAACCAATTAAACCAATTCTTAAAATAGCATAAACTATACCTAGAGCCCCGAAAACCTCTTTTTTACCTGTTAAATAAAGTGTTGATTGTCTAACAATACCAAAAGCTGGTAAAATTAAAATATAAACCTCTGGATGACCAAAAAATCAAAACAAATGTTGATAAATTAATGGGTTACCTCCTGTACTTGGATCAAAAAATGATGTATTTAAATTACGATCTGTTAATAACATAGTAATAGCACCAGCTAGAACAGGTAATGATAAAACTAATAAAAACACTGTGACAAATACTGTTCAAACAAACAATCTTATATGCTCTAAAGAAATAGAACTACTACGTAAATTTTTAGTAGTACACATAAAATTAATACCACCTAAAATAGATCTTAAACCCGAAGCATGTAAACTAAAAATAGCTAAATCAACACTTCTACCAGGATGACCCAAAGTACTTAGTGGTGGGTAGACTGTTCATCTTGTACCACAACCTATATCTACAAAACAAGCATCTAAAATTAATAACATTGATGTAGGTAAAAGTCAAAAACTCAAATTATTTAAACGTGGAAATCTTATATCAGGTGCACCTAACATAAGTGGTAACATTCAATTACCAAAACCACCAATTATAGTAGGTATTACTATAAAAAAAATTATTAAAATAGCATGTGCTGTAATAATAGAGTTATAAAGCTGACCATTTCTTAAGAAGAAACCTGGTTTTGCTAATTCCAAACGAATTAATAAAGAAAATCTTGTACCAACTATTCCTGATCACAAACCAAAAATAAAATATAAAGTTCCAATATCTTTATGATTAGATCTTTCTAATCATGTAGCTAAACCTCCTTGATATTTTTTATATAAATTAATTTAAAAGTATTTCTTAAAATAAAAATTTTACTAATAAATTTGTTAATATATTATAAATAATATATTAATGTATAAAAAACTGGAATTCCCCCAATTTTAATAGAACATACTTAATCAAAAGATGTTGTATATTATTAAAACCAGAGGGGCTGAGAAACCAATATTTCAAGTATTAAAATTGTGGAATCCTTTTCCTATCAAAGATCTTGTAATTAAAAACAGTGAGTAATAAAAAGAAACTAAAAAATATACAAACACCATATAAAATATTCTCTTACTAATCAAAATTCTATTAGAAATAACTAAAAACTCTGATAAAAATGAGAGTGATGGTGGAACACCACTATTTGATAGAAATACAACTGAAAATAAAATTCCTATAATTATTCTAGATCTAAAAAATCTATTTATAAAATAAATTATACGTCTACCAGATGTGTGATAAAACTCACCAATTAAATAGAATATTAATGTAGATGTGTAACCATGAGCTAATATTAATATAACACTACTAATTTTTCTTCTTATTGTAATAAATACTAAAGATAATAATAAAAATCTTATATGTGTAACAGAGGAATAAGCAGCTAGAGCTTTAGAATCACTTTGAAAAACACAACAAAAGGATCCTAAAATTATACCAAGAAAGGCAATTAAAATTCAAATATTGTTGTGTACAAAATTTAATCTACCCAAAATACGTAAAAACCCTGCTGTACCTAATTTTAATAAAAGTCCAGCCAACAATATCCTGGCTGTTGTTGGGGCTTCTACATGAGCTTTTGGCAACCATAAGTGTAAAAAATAAATAGGAAATTTTATCATAAATCTTAATCTTAAAATAAAAAACATTTCCCATGAAATTAAAAAATTAAAATATGTAAAAACTAAAAAGAAATTACTTTTAAAATATGCAAATAAGAACGGGAATGAACAAAATGCTGCATAAAATATTAAATAATAAGAGGAGTTAATTTTTTCAATTTGAGAACCATAACCTAAAATCATTACTAAAATAGGAAACATAGACAACTCAAAAAACATATATAATATTATTATATTACTAGGAATAAAAAAAATAATACAAATAAACACTAAAATTTCAGATAAAATTAATAAATTATTATTTTTCTCTCTTAAAATAATAATACCTAAAATAAATAAACTTATAATAATTAATAGAATAAATCTATACGAATCTAATACAATAAATAAACCTCTTCAAGAAAAATTATTAAAGATCAAAAACCTAAAAATTAATCTAAAAATAAAAAAATAAATAGGCTTAAATAATCAAACTAAAGACAAAAACAAAAATTCTAACAAAGCTACTAAAAACCTCATAATTACAAGTTATGTATTCTATAATTAAACTATCATAGCTATATTAGTAAGATCATCAATAAACAAAAACAAATAAAAATAATCATACTACATCAACAAAATGTCAATATAAAATAGCAAATTCTAATCCTAAATGATGATTATAATTAAAATGATTCTTTAATAAACGTAAAAAATTAAATGCTAAAAATAAACCACCACAAAGTACATGAACACCATGAAATCCTGTAGATAAATAAAAAATACTTCCAAAAACACCATCTGAGATTGAAAATCTAGCCTCTATATATTCTATTAATTGAATACCTGTGAAATAAGCTGCTAATAAACATGTTAAAGCTATCCTATTTGTACATCTTTTATTTCTCAATAAGCTGTGATGAGCTCAAGTTACTGTAACACCACTTCTTAATAAAATAATAGTATTTAATAAAGGTACTCCAAATGGGTTAACTAAATGTATACCAAAAGGTGATCATGTCTCACCTAACTCATGTACTGGTACTAAAGCAGCATCAAAAAATGTTCAAAAAATACAGAAAAAGAATATAAATTCACTAAAAACAAATAAAATTACTCCAAATTTAAAACCATCTATAACAAAAAAATTATGATAACCACTTAAACCTTCCATAGAAATATCTTTACCTCAAGCAAATGAGATAAACAATACTGAAAATAACGTAAAAATAAATAACTCATAAAGTCCAAATTTAAAAAATATAACTAAAGATCTCAATATACCAATAGAAGCTAAAAACAAATTAAAGGCATAACTAGATAAACTTAAAATATGAAAATTGTGATAAATAACATATTTAAAAATCTTTAGAACCTAAATCTAATGTATTATCTTATACTAAACATGTTTATTTAAAAAGTAATTTTCTAGTTATGTAAATAAATAATAATAAATATGCTAAACCAAAATAAATTACTGAAAATAGCGGTCTTAAAATAGTAAAAGGATCTTCAACCGTACATTGACCTAATCAACTTAGAATAGTAGAAGAAATAATAAATAAAAATACTAAAAACTTATTTAACTTAGTTAAACAAGAAGTATAATTATTTACTAAAGCAAAGAAATAAAATGTAACAATTCTTATTAACAAAGCAATAACACCAAGAACTTTATTTGGGATAGCACGTAAAATTGCATAAGCAAATAAAAAATATCACTCAGGTACAATATGTACTGGTCTTATCATGGGATCAGCTTCAATAAATATTTCCGGATCACCTAAATTAAATGGGTAAATTAAAGAAAGTGAAATAAAAACTAATCAAATTAAAATATTATAAGCATCTTTACCTGCGTATTCTGGTCTAAAACAAACCTTATCATAATCACCATGACAATATAATCTAGAAGTTCTACCTGTTCTATGTAAAAAAACTAAATGAGCTAAAACTAAAACCAATAAACCTCAAGGAACCAAAAAATGTAAAACAAAAAAGAATTTTAATGTAGCACCTGTAACACCAAAACCACTTCAAATTCATGTAACAATTGTAGGACCTCAAATAGGGATAACTCTCAATAAACTTGTAATAACTACAGCTGCTCAAAAACTTATTTGAGCTCACACCAATACATAACCTATAAAAGCTTCTATTATAACTAACAAATAAATTGTTAGCCCCGATATTCAAACAGTCTTTAAACGATATCTTATAAAAAATAAACCTTTAAAAATATGTAAATAAAGGAAGATAAAAAATAATCTAGCACCATTAAAATGAAAAATACGAAATACTCAACCAAAATTTACCTCATACATAATATATTGTACAGTAGAGAAAGCTATTAAACTATCAGCTGTATAATAAAATGCTAAAAATGTACCAGTTAAAATTTGAAAAATCAAAATTATACCTAACATTCTACCAAAATTTCAACTTAGTGTTAAAGTTTTTCTAGATGGTAAAGTAACAAGTATACCATTAACAAAATTTAATAATCTATTATTAACTTTAATTACTCCTAATATTCTTAACTTCTTCAGAGTCATATTTTAATTATAAACTAAAAGAGTCTGTAATTATTCCCTTTTGCACCAAAAACAAATATTCTTTCTAAACTAAATTACAAAGATGTTTTTCTTTTTGAACCGCAATCAAACATAGTAAATATCTATTTATCATCTTTTACTTCTCCCGACTGGAACTTTACCTTATCAAGATAATATAATATAATTTTACTAGAAAAGTAATTAAATAATAGAAATAACTATTAATGGAAAAATTAAAAAATAATTTATTTTATTATTATTAGAGATATCTGTATTATTTTTTATTCTAAGATTAATCAACCAGAATCTAAAAGATAAAACTGACAAAAATATTAAAAATAACAATAATAAAACAAAAAATCTTTCAAACTTGAAAATTTCTCTAAGAGAAAAAATTTTTACAAAAAAAGAAACTCTAAATGGAATATTCAAAAACACTAATATAGTTTCTCAATTAACAAAGTTTTTTGACCCCTTAGAAAATTTAGAAATTAATAAAAATATCAAAACAAAATAATACAAAAACAAATAAAGTGAATTAAAAAATGAGAAAAACACACCTAAAATAATTCAATTAAAAGACTCTGTAGACGAAATAATAAGTAGATTTTTATAACTTTTTATAACAAACAATTGTAGATAACAAACCAGTAAACCAAATAAAAGGAGATATGTTGATCTTAACCAAAATAATTGTAACAAAATAGTTAAAAATGGTAATTTTTGGAAAGTTAAAAACCATATTAAACTATAATTAAAAATATTATTTGTTACATTAAAAATTCAAAAATGTAAAGGTGCAACCCCAATCTTTATTAAAATAATAAAAAATTGTAAAAACCCACTAGAAAATACTAAAAATAGTAATCCTAGAGACTCTTGAATAACAAAATAATTAAAAACTCTTGTGTATCTTTTATTACTCTTATTTAATAATGTAAAAACAATTGTTATCAACAAAAAAATTCTTCATCAAACAATAATATTATTAGTCAATAAGCTTAAAAAAGTTAATAAGAAAGTAAAAACTGAAAGAAAAATAACTATAAATGAGCAGGATTTAACCTAGAACAAATTTAGAAGACTTGCTTTATGAACTCATTAGTTGACTTATATCTTTTGCGCTTAAAACAAATGCACTTCTTATGCTATATCAACTAAGATGTGGTCCACCATTTCCAAATTAAAAGTTTGGCACTTTAAAACTTAAGTTAACATCTTTTTTTTTTTTAACTATTATTCATTAAGATAAAGATAAATTAAACGAGAAAAAATATATCTTTGAATAAAGAATACAAAACACTCTATCATAATAGCAAAAACAGATAATCAAATATATTGATCACCTAATCTCAATTCTAAACCTTGATAAAGCATTATTCTAATTAAATGACCTACTATAATATTAACTGTTAAACGTACTGTTAAAGCTAAAGGACGTGAAAATTCTCTAACAATTTCAACTAATAACATTCTAAATGTTTTTAAAAATGAATCACCGGCTTTTCTTATATATACTGAAAATTTTTCTCTAGAAATAAAAGTTAATAAAGTTCTTATTCATGCTACAGCTGCATAAACAAAAGTAAATTCAACTATTCCACAAGGACAAAAAGAATAAGTAAAATAACCACCAAAACAACATGTTAATAAAACAATAAAAGTAAAAATTGAAATAACAGATCTAAGAGGTAAAGTATTTGTATACCTAAACACACCAACTAAACTGTTTAAAAATTTTTTAACTAAAGTATTTAACATACTTTCTTTAAAATAAAATAAATACTGTAAAACAAAAACAAACATAAAAATATCTAAAAAATAAACTTGATTAATAATAAAAAGCTACTGCATAAAAACACAATATAATTAATGAAACTGGTAAAAGCTTAAATCAAAATAACCTCATTATTAAATCATAACGATAACGGGGATAAGACCTACGAATAAAGATTAATAATGAAAATACAAAAAAAGATATAAAAATTGAAAAATTAAAAAATATAGCAGATGATAAAACTCTAAAGAAAATTAATCTACCATATTCACTTAAAAATAATAACACAAAAGCTACTCTAGCAAATTCTACATTATAACCACTAACAAGTTCACTTTCACCTTCTGAAAAATCAAATGGTGCACGATTAAGTTCAGCAATAATTATAATTAAAAATGATACATAAACAATTAATAAACTAATATTAAAATTGCTAACAAAATTAAACACATTGTTATGGATAATAATACATAATACATAAAGAGAAAAAGCAATCTCATAAGAAATACTTTGTCTACTAGCACGGATAGCACCAATTATCCCATATTTAGATTTTCTAACTACACCACTAATTAAAGTAGTATAAACTGCAAACCCAATTAAACACAAAAAAAATAATACTGCATATTCAAATCTCAAAAAATCAAAAAAATATGGTAAAGTAAATCACTCTAAATATATAACAATAAATGAAATTCCTGGTACTAATAAAAAAGAAACTTCTGATGAATTTAAGGGTGTTATTTGTTCTTTTTTTAAAAGTTTTACCCCATCCAATAAAGCTTGAGCCAAACCTATAAAAGTTACTTTAGTAGGACCAAGACGATTTTGTCTGCTACCCAAAAGATGACGTTCGTATAAAGTAATAAAAGCAATTCTTTGAACAATAAAAATTATTATTAAAATAACTATTAATAAAACTAAAATAATCAAGAGTAAGAATCTTTAGATTTACAATCTAACATTTTTAAATTAAACTAAACTCTTAAATTAAGAGTATAACCTTTTGATTAACAGTCAACAATTCTTAATTAAACTAACTCCTAAAAACTACGAGTTACCTCAAAACATGTTTTCAAAACACATTTAAAAATAGTTCTATTACTAGATGCAGGTTCCCCTAAATCTACTTTACTACAACTTACTCCCCTTTGGGCAATTGATGGATGATTTGTACCATTTCTAGATAATCTTCAAAAATACATAAAAAATTTTTTACTGTCTTTTACATTTTCATTTAGATAACTAAATCTAAAATCCACATTATAAAATATTGTAGGCCAAATGTTACTTAAATCATAAACCGGGTATATATCTATTTTACTAAATTAAAAATTTTTTATTATAATCCTTAAGAATAAAATAAACGATCATACACGAGTCAAAAAATTAAGTAGTTAATGGGGGTTCTCAGTTACTACTCAGCCTCCAAAGATAATTTAGAAAATCTGCCAATATCTTTTCAGTTTAAATACAACTTTACTCCTGCTCTTTTAATTTTTGTCTAACTAGGTACTAATCTAGTTCATTCCACAAAATTTAAAATTATGAATATTCTTTAATACAAATCCTAATTCTACCTAAGATTTTACAAGATTTTTAATATATTTCATAATTAACATCAATTAAAGTACAAGCTTTAACAAGTCTAGCCGATTATTCTGGAACAAGTATTATACAAGCGATAAATTGCCGAGGTAAAATTTTATTGCCTACTCAGTAAATCAAATTTAGATAATACCATTTTAAATCATCTTAAACCATGATCAAATTTTAGTTCCCTAAAAGAATACTTTATAAGATAAATAACTACTTCTTCGAAAAAGAAGCGTACTAATTTATACTATTATCTCAGAAATATTACAGAAATATATTTTTGATTTTGAAGATCAATAGTTTAAACTTAACTTATATCTGTTATTAAAAAATACAATTATCATTACCAAAAAACTTCATATTTCCAACTATAACAACTATCCCTAAAATACTGGAAATAACTGAAAAACACATAAAATAAAAAAATATTATTTCACCTAAAATATAAGAAAATTTTAAAAATAAACTCAATATTAAAAACTCTAATGAAATTAAAATAAAAATTAAACGTTGTCACTTAAATAAAAACATAAATAATCTAACAAATAAAAACATAATTTAAACTTTACGCAAAGCACCTGAAAAATTTAAAAAATAACTACTAAAATTTATAAAAAACACTAAACACATCAAAATATAAACAAAAATAAACCAATAAATACTATAGTAAAAACCTCTTAAATTTAAATATTGATCATAAAAAATTACACTAGGTGAAAAGAAAATTAATCTAACAAGTAATAATAAAAAAACAAAATGTCTTTTTACTACATTAATTTTAGAAAGTCTAGAAAAATAGACTAAAATAACAAAAATACCACTTAAAAATAATAAACAAATAAAATATGAAAATCAGATATGTATACTTATTGAAATAAGAGGTATACTAAATAATAAAGAAAAAATTAAGAAAAAACTACTTTTTATAGGATCAATATTTATATAACTAATTACTCTACTAAAAATAGCTAATAAAAAGAAAAATTTAATAATAGAATTTTAAACCTATTCATTGTAAGTGAATTATTCTAATTAAACTAAAAATTCTTTCAGTAATGAGATCTTAGCAACCCAAATGCTATATTTTAAATAAACTATTTACTG